ACTACCCATTCAGTGACTTTGGCACTGGACGTTCCCAAAATGGGTACTATCGGGTCGGGTGAATTCAATAATAGACGCCTGGTGGCATTCCAGCTTTCCTTCTCCTTTCAGGACCTATCCGAAAGAGAATCCAGTACTTCTCGGTCGGGAATATCTGAATAGGGCGAACCGCCTCGTGGATATCTTTGCTTCGAAACAAAAACAATTAGAATTAGGCTCGGTCAACTGGAATGTCTATTATCCATATAGGGGATCTTCCAATCGGGAAGATCCATCGACCTGAGACGAAGAGAAAGGTCTATCTATTTTATTTAGTTATTCAGTTAAACCAATGATTCGTTATTGGAGCAGATAGCAAAAACCATTTCATCCGACATGCGTATTTTTGATTTTCCAATGGATTTACATCTTTCATTAATGGAAATTTTTTGATGTAGTGAGTAATAGCTCTGGTTGTTCGCTGTTCAAGAATTCTTGTTTAGGCAGTTCATACCATCCATACATAGTGTTTTGATCTAAGATTTCAATTCTTCCATGTTTCAGCAGTAGCATATTCTTCCATGGAGCTAAGGTCCATGGAAGAAAGAGGTGTTTCCGCGACTCTACCGCCCAGTCAATTCCGTTCCACTTAATCCCTATTTCATGACCACATATCTTTCCGGCTAAGTAATGGGAAACCCTTCTCCTGTTACATGAATCCAATTTTCATTTCATCCGGGAAAAGCCATCTTTTTCTCAACAATGTCTTTGCCATTTGATCCAATAGCCTTCCGTTAGATAGGAACAGATTTGATAAATACTGATAACTCTCAGATGGAGTATTAGAACGGGAAAATCCAAATGAACTATTGGCTCTAAGCCATCTCTGGCGATGAATCAAGAATTCGAAGTGCTTTTCTTTCCTATTCTTGATAAACCAGCTTTGAGATAGAGATGTAATAGGATCTTGGGAAATAAAAACAATAAGCCCCTTTAACATCTCTTCATCTTCATCTGCAAAGAATTCTCGATGTAAAAACACAGAGACAGAGGGCTCATCTTGGAATAGGAAAAAGAGTGGATCCGGGGGGTCCCAAATGAATCGGCTTATTCGAAAAAAGCCTTGTTCTTTGGAAGATCTAGCTCGTGCCTGGTACTGCATGGTTCCACTCTGCAAGAACTCCGAATCCTTCTCTTGAAGCTCATCCTTCTCTTGAAGCTCATCCTTCTCTTGAAGCTCATCCTCCTCATCATCAATGAGCCCCCGCCCGGCCCAATAGGGAAATCCCAAATCATCGGGCCTTTCGATACAATCAAATAGAAAGCCCCAAGGGCGCCATATTCTAGGAGCCCAATCTATGTGATCGAAGAAATCCTCCTCTATTTCCCCTTCTTCAACCTCCGATTCGTATTTTTGATAGAGAAATCTCTGATCAACGATAGAACGAGATCCATTTTGTATCATATATAAGGGATTCCTTGGTTCGGGCCGAAGAAGGAATGTCACTCGATCATTATCAAACTGACTGTAATCTCTTTCTGTCCGCGAGTATACCATCAGAGCGCCTTCTATTTCTACTAGGCCATGAACTAGATCAGAATCATTCTCAACGAACCGATAAGAAGCGATCCTATTTTTTTCATCGGGTCCGGGTAGAGACCAAAGGTCTTGAGCGACCGATCCGGCAGAACAACTCAAAAGATAAAGAAGTATCGTTAATTTCTTCATGCTCGTTCCAAGTTCGAAGTACCATTTGTACAAATAAGGATCCCCTTCGTCACACAATTGCTTCTTTATATAGATAGATATAGGATCTATGAGGCAATTACCTAGAAGTACTTTTTGTGCAACAGCCCTTCCTATCTGATAGAAAAGGATCCCGTGATCCTGAACCGGTATTACATGGGCTCGCAAATCCCAAGTTTGTCTATGAAGAGCTAATCTAATTGTATTAGTGTCTAGAATTGATTTCTTCTGTGTAATACTAATTGATAGGGCCTCATTGGCAAGTGCTGCAAGATCTCGTGCATTGGGACCCATGGCTGTGGACCCGAATCGATTAGTATGGAACATTTTCTTTTCCAAGTGAAATCCCTTAGTATATGAAAGAGTGAAAAAGCGCTTTCGTTGTTGTGGAATAAGAAGCCTTCGTATCTTAATACATGTATTGAATCTATCCGGGGCTATTAGAGCGGGATCTACTTTTTGGGGAATATGAGTCGAAGCAATAACAAGAATATTTCTAGTAGAACATCTTTCACAATCCCTGGAGAGATAGTTCGCTAATAGACCGAGGGATAAGTCCTTCGACTCATTCATATCCAGATCATGAATGTCTGGAATCCATATTATGCAAGGAGACATTGCTTTTGCTAATTCGAATTGAAGGGTGATATAAAATCGGTCTATTTCCGGCAGCATATCCAAAGTTACCTCATCCTTCGCCTCGTTACTTAGAACCTTTAGCCACGACAGCTTCCAATCAAGGTCACCGTCACTAGCATCAATATCGCCACTAGC